ACAGCTCATGATGTTCATATCGATCTATTATGCGCCTCTGCATCTAGCGTTGTGTAGACCTCAGACACTAACTGTCCTAGCTCTACCATATCTTTTGTGGTATTTCTTCTCGAACACTCAATATTTCTTCTCGAACAATCAACAAAACTTTCTTGATTATCGATTGACTACCAGAAATTCAATGCAGAATCTTAGCATTCTGCGTAATCTTAGCATTCAATGGGTATTCCTGAATAATCTCATTTTTCAATTATTCAATCATTTCATTTTTCCAAGTTCAATCTTAGTCAGATTAGTCAACATTTATATGTTTCGATGCAACAACAAGATCTTATTTGTAACAAGTAGTTTTGTTGGTTGGTTAATTGGTCACTTTTTATTCACGAAATGGGTTGGATTGATATTTGTCTGGATACAGCAAAATCATTTTATTATATTTAATGTACTTAGTCGATCTACTATGTACATTAGTAAGTACATTAGTAACTACATTAGATCGAATAAGTACATTAGTAAGTTCATTAGTAAGTACATTAGTAAGTACATTAGTAAGTACCTTGTGTCAGACTTGATGTACCTTGTGTCAGACTTGAAGTACCTTGTGTCAGACTTGATAAATTCTCTGCCTCGAATCTTTAGTATTCTATTACTTACTACCTGTTTCTACATTTTAGGAAGAGTCCGGCTATTCGCTTATTTGGGGGTGATCCCGGGTTCGGATTCGGAGAATTGGAAGACGCTAAAATACTCAAAAATGGAAGAAAGAGATGGAGCAAAAGAAATAACTTCCGAAACGAAGTGGACTAAACAGGAAGAAGATAAAAGGGAAGAGATCGGAGTGAATGGAAATTTCTTCTGGTTTGACAAATTAATTACTTTTTCTCTTTTCGACTATACACACTGGAGGCAACCATATAGATTTATATCAAACGATGCTCTACTAAAAAGCATGTCACAATATTATTTTTCTAACTGTATAAGTGACGGAAACGAAAGAATTTATTTTACAGCTTCACCCCATGTATCAGCTTTTTTGCAAAAGATACGAAGAAATATATCTACATTCAAAAAGATAAAAAAAATATCTTCTGGTGAATTTACTAATGATTGGGATTACAATAATAAAAAAAAAAAGAAAAATATCATTAACGAGTTTATATATATAGTAAAAACTCTAGATAACAAATCTATAGGTCTGAATATACTCGAAAAAAGGACTAGATTGTATAGGGATAAAAGTAACAAAAAATACATAGAAAGTTTACATGATCCCTTATTAGGTGGACCAATGCGGTCAACTAATTTTAAAATGATCTTGTTCCACTTTTTTAGAAAAAAGGGTCTAATAAAACCAGGTACTTTCAATATCAAAAGAACAAATCTATGGGGGATCCAAAAAAAAAGATGGAAAATGATTTCGCAAATCCAAAATAAAATATTTTTTATAATTATACTTAATAATTTTGAACAATCTAGTAATCAAAAAATGAATCATTTTGCACAATTTAGTAATTCAAAAAAGGAAAGAAAAATACCAATAGATTTTCGATTAGATTTTCGATCTTTTGGTTCAAAGAAAAGAAGAAAAATTATCAAGAGTTTTTTGATCTATTTTCTTTACGATATAAATCTTGAGAATAAAAAAACTAAGAATAAAAAAATTAAAAGAAATATTCCGAAATTAAAAACACTAATAACACTAAACCGACTACTAAGTAAAAAAGTTATTCGACATTCATACGAAATAATGCAAAATTGCTTGGAAATCAATATAGGAAAAAAAGAGTTTCTTTACAGTGTACGAAGAACCAAACATCTATTTATTTTGTTCGACCCTTCATATAAATTACCAGAAGAAGACACTTTGACTTTAAATTTCTCATCCGACCATATTCATAATCCTCTGAAAGCCTGTGAAATTGATATAGTAACTTTTTCTAAAAAACCGTTCCATGGTCGAGGTATAGTATTCTCTTGTATGCGAGCACGACGACGCAAAATAGGTAGTAGGAGACTGTTTCAATTAAGGGCACATTCCTTACTCTTTTTAGACAGAATATATGTATTTTTGCAGAAAACCTTTCTTTTTTTTTCAAGGCTGATAAGAATACTGGTTATAGATATAACATATAATTTGCTATATAAAAAGTTTCTAACTTCAATATTTAAAAAGAAAGAAGTAAAAATTTCTATTTCTAGTAAGGAAATTAATAAAATTTCAGATTTTGATAAAAAAAAAAAGGAAATAAAAGCGAAATTTGAATCGCCGGAAGAGCGTAAGAAAAGACTAGAAAAACTAGGTCAAGATCCAATGATAAGAAGGGCAAAGTCAGAAAAAACCTTTGTCTGGGAAACTGTTCCAGGCCTTCAAGTCCTAAGGAGTTGTAATTTACTAGCTCACTCGTTTTTTAGAAAAAAAGTTTTAATACCGTCATTAATAGTAGTTAAAAATAGCATTCGTAAACTATTTTTTCAAGAGCCCGAATGGTCCCGGGATTACGAAGATTTGGAAAAAGAAGTCCATATAATATGTGACTATTTTGGAGATGAATTACCAATCCAACAGTTGGAATTCGAGCAATTAACATTCGGTATTCAAATGAAAATAGTATATCCTTTTCGTTTAAAACCAACACACGAACCTACTATAGCTTCTAAGAAGAGAGAGAAAAAGCAAGCGAAAAAACCTAACATGTGTTTTTTAACATATTTGGGAACAGAAATTGAACGGCCCTTTGATACTAGTCGCGAGGGACGAGACTTTATCCTTTTTCAACTTACTGAACCGGTCTTTGACGAATTAAAATTTAAAATTTTAAAGTTGACAAAAGACTTTATAAAAAAACTAAAGAAAACTCGATTTGCAAAAAAACTAAAGACAAATCCATTTGTAAAAAAAATAAAAACCCAATTTTTAACAACAAGAAATCAAAAGAATAGAATGAAATTAAGAGAACTAGAAAAATTTACTGAATCTAAAAAAGGAGAACTAGAAAAATTGATTGCCTCTAAAAAAGAAAAAGATTTACTAATCCATTTTGATAAACGGATGATTCAAAAAATTTCGACCAAAATAAAAGATATGGATGATACAACAAGCGCAATAAAAAATCAAATAGAAAAATTTACAAAAGAAAAAAACCAAAAATTTCTAACTTCAGAAATCAATATTGGTTCTAAGAAAATAAGTTCTAATGATAAAGAATTCCAATTAAAATCGTCAAAAAATATTTTGCAGATATTTAAAAGACGAACTACTAGATTAGTTCGTAAATCAAAGTTTTTTAGAAAACTTTGGATTGAAAGGATATACATAGAAATCCTTCTAGGTATGACTAAAATACCTAGGAAGGGGGCACAACTTTTTCTTGAATCAAGAATAAAAATCTTTAATAAAAAAATTTATAAGAATGAAGGCAATGATAAAAAAATTGAGAAAACAAATCAAAATACTATTCCGTTTCTTTCACTTATAAAAAAATCACTAAAACTACTAAATAAGGATAAAAATTTTTATGACATATCTTCATTGTCACAAGCATATGTATTTTTTAAATTATCTCAAAGTCAAATTCCTAACTTATATAAATTAAGATCTGTCCTTCAATATTCCGGAACATCCCTTTTTCTTAAAAATGAAATAAAAAATGAAATAAAAGATTTGTTTGGAACCAAAAGTTTATTTCATTTCGAATTAAAAGATAAAAATTTTCCAAATTTTGGAATCAATCAATGGAAAAACTGGTTAAGAAGTCATTATCACTATAAATATAATTTCTGCCAGATTACATGGTCTAAATTAAAAAAACTACAAAAATGGAAAAATCGAATCAATGAACGCCGTATGGTTCAAAATAAAGATTTAAACAATTTAGACAAATTTAATGTATATGAAAAAGATCAATTAAAGAAAAAAAAAAATGATTTTGAAGCAGACTCATTCTCGAATTCCCAACAGAATATTAAAAAATATTATAACTATAATCTTTTATCATATAAATTTATTAATTATAACAATAAGAAAGATTTGTATAGTTCATCAGTACAAAGATCCCTACTCCAAGTAAATAATAATAAAAATCTTTTTTATAAGACAGATCGAAATGAAATATTCAATGTCCTTAGACTAAATAATTATATATCAAAACATGATATTTTCAGACCAACTAGAAAATTTTTTGATTGGGGAATTCTCGATCTTTGTCTTAGAAAGAAGATCGATATTGATTCATGGATCGATACCGGAATCGGACATAAAAACAATGCTACGGATGGGACTTATAAATCTAAAATAATTGTTCCTAGTAAAGAGCTTTTTGAAAATGAAGATCTTTCTTTTGTTACAATTCTTAAAACTAACGAAGTGGGAAGCGAAGACAATTCATCCAATAAAAAAAAAAACATTTTTAATTGGATGGGAATGAATGAAGGGATGGGAATGAAGGAAGAAATACAAAATCATTCCCTATGCGATTTGGAATTGTGGTTCTTTCAAAAATTGTTTATACTTCTCACCATATATAATAAAAACCCGTGGGTAATACCAAAAAAATCACTTGTTTATGAAACTGAAATTTTGAATGACGAAAAACCAGAGATGCAAACATTGCAAGAAGTACGATCTTTGATATTACAAATAAATAAGAAATTGTATACGGAAACTGGGGGGAAACTATCCCAAAGTGATATAGAAACTATTATATACAATAGAATGTACCATGACAAAAAAAATAAAAAAGAGGGTCTGTCAAAGGATGACATAAAATGGATTTTGAGATATCAAACTGACAAAGAAAAAGAAGAAAAAGAAAAAAAAGGAAATTTTTTTCTTCGTGAAATGCAATTTCAGAGGGAGATAGAGCGAGTTTCACAACCTCATGAGAATGAATTTTTTATGCCGATGTTTTTGTATGGTCAAAATAACTGCAGGTTGTATTTCCGTCGCCAACTAAATTTTATTATGAAAATGTGGACTTTTTTGATAAAATTAAACGCTCCACAACCACTTATGTGTGGTTCTATTGACAACGGGGAAGTGGACCTGAATCTGTTATTCGCTATTCAAAAAAAAGTTCTTTTAGACATCTCCTATTGGGGAGTATTAGATTTCGAAGGGTTTGATTTTTTTCAATTGGATGGCGATTCTATTATATATAAGACAGTAAGAATTTCATTGGTTCATAAGAGCGAACAAGAAATTAATCCAAGAGACAGAGAAAAACAGTATGTTGTGATCGAACCTATTCAAAGCCACAAAAAAAGTAAAACTGGCAACAGAAAGAAAAAAAATGATTCTGATTTACTTATTCCTGAAAATCTTTTATCCTCTAAACGCCGTAGGGCATTGCGAATTCTAATTTCTTTCAATTCAAAAAATAGAAATAGAAAAAATAGTCAGAGTCTCCTAAACAGCGAAAATTTCAATGATAATAACATAAAAAACTACGATCAAATTCTGGATAAAAGCAAAGATTTTTATCTCTATAAAAATAACCTCATTAAATTAAAGTTTTTTCTTTGGCCTAATTATCGATTGGAAGATTTAGCTTGTATGAATCGATATTGGTTTGGTACCAATAATGGCAGTCGGTTCAGTCTGATAAGGATACATAGATATCCCCCGTTGAAACCTCGGTGAGGTTCTTTTTTTTGTTCAGTCTCCATATCATGTCTGATTTAATATATGAAAATATGAAAACAAGAAAGCGTACACATGTATTTGTATTGTTTTCCACTATTGATACATGTAAGTAAACGATGTATGAATTAGATCGAAAAAGAAATCAATAGAACTTTTTTACTTTTGTCAAATTGGAGAAATTATTTTTTTTTTTTTTCTATTTTGCATTGTAAACGACGAAATCGTCTTTTTGTCTGTGTATGCGAGTAACTAAACAAATTGACAAATGGAATTGATTAATGATCAATTTTTTTTCACAAAGTTAGGAATTCCTAACTTTGTGAAAATTATTATGATTGCGTATACTCAATTCAAAATTATGTATACTCAATTCAAAGAACCTGACATTCTTTTTACTGATGAATAAAAATATTCAAATAAAAAAAAAATATTTAGTTAAAGGGGGTTAATTTTATGATAAAAAATTCATTTATCTCAGGTATTTCACAAGAAGAAAAAGAAGCAAAGAGGGGATCCGTTGAATTTCAAATAATAAGTTTAACTAATAAAATAAGAAGACTTACTTCACATTTTGAATTACATAGAAAAGACTATTTATCTCAAAGAGGTTTACGAAAAATTCTAGGAAAACGCCAACGACTTCTGTCTTATTTGTCAAAAAAAAATAAAGTAGGTTATAAAGAATTAATTAGTCAATTGGATATTCGGGAGTCAAAAATGCGTTAAATTGAAGAGTCTTTTTTTTTTTTTTTGAATTATTTGATTTATTAGATCTGGAATTGAGTTTTGCGAACCTTTTTTTTTGTTTTAAATAATTCATGAAACAATGAATCGAGGAAACCCCTATGAATGTACCAGCCAAAAGAGAGGGCCTTATGATAGTCAATATGGGCCCCCACCACCCATCAATGCATGGTGTTCTTCGACTCATTGTTACTCTAGATGGTGAAGATGTTATTGATTGTGAACCCATATTAGGTTATTTACACCGAGGAATGGAAAAAATTGCGGAAAACCGAACAATTATACAATATTTGCCTTATGTAACACGTTGGGATTATTTAGCAACTATGTTCACAGAAGCAATAACAGTAAATGGGCCAGAACAATTGGGAAATATTCAAGTACCTAAAAGAGCCAGCTATATCAGAGTAATTATGTTGGAATTGAGTCGTATAGCTTCCCATCTCTTATGGCTTGGTCCGTTTATGGCCGATATTGGCGCGCAGACCCCTTTCTTCTATATTTTTAGAGAAAGAGAGTTAGTATATGATTTATTCGAAGCTGCCACCGGTATGAGAATGATGCATAATTTTTTTCGTATCGGAGGAGTAGCAGCTGATCTACCTCATGGCTGGATAGATAAATGTTTGGATTTCTGTGATTATTTTTTAAAAGGAATTGATGAATATCAAAAACTCATTATGACAAATCCTATTTTTTTACAACGAGTTGAAGCAGTAGGTATTATTGGTGCAGAAGAAGCAATAAATTGGGGTTTATCAGGACCGATGCTACGAGCTTCTGGAGTACAATGGGATCTTCGTAAAGTTGATCATTATGAATCTTACGATGAATTTGATTGGGAAGTTCATTGGCAAAAAGAAGGGGATTCATTAGCTCGTTATTTAGTTCGAATTGGTGAAATGGCAGAATCTATCAAAATTATTCAACAGGCTCTGGAAGGAATTCCGGGGGGTCCCTATGAGAATCTAGAAACCCGATCCTTTGCTAGACAAAGGGATCCAAACTGGAACGATTTTGAATATCGATTCATTAGTAAAAAAGCTTCTCCTACTTTTGAATTGCCGAAACAAGAACTTTATGTGAGAGTCGAAGCTCCAAAAGGCGAATTGGGAATTTTTCTGATAGGTGATCAGAGCGGTTTTCCTTGGAGGTGGAAAATTCGCCCACCGGGTTTTATCAATTTACAAATTCTTCCTCAATTAGTTAAAAGAATGAAATTGGCCGATATTATGACAATCCTAGGGAGTATAGATATCATTATGGGAGAAGTTGATCGTTAAAATGATAATGGATATAAGAGACATAATTGAAACAACAGAAGTACAAGCTATTAATTCTTTTTCCAAATTTGGATCTTTAAACGAGATCTATGGAATTCTATGGATACTTTTTCCTATTACTACTCTTGTAGTGGGAATCACGATAAGTGTTCTAGTAATTGTGTGGTTAGAAAGAGAAATATCTGCCGGATTACAACAACGTATTGGACCTGAATATGCCGGTCCTTTGGGAGTTCTTCAAGCTCTAGCGGACGGTACAAAATTACTTTTCAAAGAGAATCTTTTGCCATCTAGAGGGAATACGCGTTTATTCAGTCTCGGACCGGCCATAGCAGTCATATCAACTCTATTAAGCTATTCAATAATTCCTTTTAGCTATCCACTTATTTTAGCTGATCTAAATATTGGTATTTTTTTATGGATTTCCATTTCAAGTATTGCTCCTATTGGGCTTCTTATGTCCGGATATGGATCAAACAATAAATATTCCTTTTTAGGTGGTCTACGAGCTGTTGCTCAATCAATTAGTTATGAAATCCCATTAACTCTCTGTGTATTATCCATATCTCTACGTGCGATTCGTTGAAACAGAAACTTTTCCCTATTCCTTTCTTTTCTTTTTATTTATTATTTCTATTTAGTATATTTCTATTTTTATTTTTTATTTAGGAAGAAAGCGAAATGAATTGAATAGATATTTTCAGTTTTTTATTCATCATTTTCATTGATGAAGTCAATTGGATAGTTATATGAGTGAAAGAAAACCGCTTCCTAATTTGCAGTCAAAAAATTGAGACTTCTTTCCTATGTACAAGAGTAAAGTAAAAATAAGAAGACAAAAGACAAAATAGTTTTGCCCAAGATTGGTTGATTCGTCATCCTGGCTTGAAGCGGGCCAAAAAGATCAACGGTAGTGGGTTTGCACTATCAGTTATAGCCAGTACAAGAATGCTACCTGGTGATTTTGAAAAAAAAAATGAGTGGATGGCTAGGAACACAAAGATACACAAAGGATTAGTAATAGAGATTCAAAAAATTATCCAAAAGAAAGGATATTTTTCATAATATGAAAAAAGAATATAATCTAAATTGAGGCTTTAATTTGGTAGAAATGAGCAGGCAGTACTCCTCATGATTCCGATCCAGAGTTTTCCCCTACCCGCCAATTACGGAAATGACTATCCGAAACGAAAGAATCCTTTCCTTTTTATATAAATAAAGTCTCCTCTTTTCCGAAAGAAGAAGAGGAACGAAAAAACTATAATTTCTAATTAAATAAAAAAAAAAAGAGAGATTTTTTTCTTTCTTTACTATTTCTTTACTATATTCATATTAATAGAGATCAAGTATGTGTCATAATGGATAAACTAGTAAAATGTAAAATGTAAAATTTTTTTCGTAATCGAAAATAAGAAGTTGAAATATCTATTGGTAGTTTTAAATTTTTAGAAAGAATATTTTTACTTTTTATTTATTTATTTATTATTTATATTTTGTATTTATTATTTATGTTATTATTATTATTATAATTATGTCTAAGTAGTATTTTATTCAAGGATTTACGCTATTACTCAAGAAAGAAAATTTTTATTTTTAAAGGATAAGATAAATTCAGAAGTATTTTTTTTAGTATTATGACAGACAGAATTTCATTGGTCGAATTTGAAGATGCCCGATAAATTTTTATCCTCTCTATCCTACCTACAAATATTTCAAGATAACTAATACAATTGGGCCTTTAGATTTTTCTGGCCTTAGAGGAGCCGTATGAGGTGAAAATCTCATGTACGGTTCTGGACTAGCGATGGGAACAGTGATGTTATCACCGACTAGGATTATCTAACAGTTTAAGTACAGTTGATATAGTTGAAGCGCAATCAAAATATGGTTTTTGGGGGTGGAATTTGTGGCGTCAACCTATAGGGTTTATCATCTTTTTTATTTCTTCCTTAGCAGAATGCGAGAGATTGCCCTTTGATTTACCAGAAGCAGAAGAAGAATTAGTAGCAGGTTATCAAACCGAATATTCGGGCATTAAATTTGGTTTATTTTATGTTGCTTCCTATCTAAATTTATTAGTTTCTTCATTATTTGTAACAGTTCTTTACTTGGGTGGTTGGAATATTTCTATTCCGTACATATCACTTCATGAACTTTTTCAACTAACTAAAGTAAGTGGAGTTTGTGAAACAACACTTGGGATTTTGATTACATTGGTTAAAACTTATTTGTTCTTGTTCATTTCTATCACAACAAGATGGACTTTACCGAGACTAAGAATGGATCAACTTTTAAATCTTGGATGGAAATTTCTTTTACCTATTTCTCTCGGTAATCTATTATTAACAACTTCTTTCCAACTCTTTTCACTATAAAGAAAGGAATGCTTTTCTATAGCCCCGACTTGTCTCAAAAAGAGAAAGAAACAAACATAAAATTATTCATAGATAGTCACAATATGTTCCCTATGGTAACTGGGTTTATGAATTATGGTCAACAAAGCATACGCGCTGCAAGGTACATTGGTCAAAGTTTCCTTATTACCTTATCGCATGCAAATCGTTTGCCTGTAACGATTCAATATCCTTATGAAAAATTAATCATATCAGAGCGTTTTCGCGGTCGAATCCATTTTGAATTTGATAAATGCATTGCGTGTGAAGTATGTGTTCGTGTATGTCCTATAGATCTCCCTGTTGTTGATTGGAAATTGGAAACTTTGATTCGAAAGAAACGCTTGCTTAATTACAGTATTGATTTTGGAATTTGTATATTTTGTGGCAATTGCGTTGAGTATTGCCCAACAAATTGCTTATCAATGACTGAAGAATATGAGCTTTCTAGTTATGATCGTCACGAATTGAATTATAATCAAATTGCTTTAGGTCGTTTACCAATGTCAATAATTAACGATTATACAATTAGAACTATTTTGAATTCACCTGAAAATTAAAATAATAAATAAGCTTCCTTTAATTAAAAAAACAATAAATTTTTAATTACACTTATTATTTCAACCAAAATTGAGTTTTGATTTAAAGGAGTATTAAAAGGAATATTTCAAAGAAAAAAAATGGGGTTTATTTCATTTTTTTTTGGCAATAAAAAAAAAATAACTATAAAAATTTAAAATACCATTTCTTTCTATTTAGTTTATTTCTATTTAGTTAATATGAATTAGTTAGTGAAAATCATTTCATTATTCAATTTGGATTGAAAATCCATTGTATTAATATATCTGTAATCCATAATTATTTTGAAATGTAAAATTTATAATTCAATTCCTTTTTTTTTTTCATTTTCAAGAAAAAATGAGAGTAGTCCAATAACTATATATCTGCAGTAATTTACATCTGCAATAATTTCCACCCCTTACCTTAGGATTTATTTGACCTTAGGATTTATTTGAATTTGAATTCAATTAGGTAGGAACAAACCTATTCTACAAATAATAATAAATCTACAACAAATAATAATAAAGTTTTTCCTGGTCGGGTCAATAAATTCATGAAAAAACTATTTTATTTTTTTATCTCTAATTTTCCGTACAATGGATTTGCCTGGACCAATACATGATTTTCTTTTAGTCTTTCTCGGATTAGGTCTTATATTTGGAGGGATGGGGGTGGTATTCCTTACCAACCCAATTTATTCTGCCTTTTCATTAGGATTCGTTCTTGTTTGTATATCATTATTCTATATTTTATCAAACTCCCAGTTTGTAGCTGCTGCACAGCTCCTTATTTATGTGGGAGCTATAAATGTTTTAATTTTATTTGCTGTGATGTTCCTGAATGGTTCAGAATATTCCAAAGATGAAAATCTTTGGAATGTAGGGGATGGGGTTACTTCCTTAGTTTGTACAAGTATTTTTGTTTCACTAATTAGTGTTATTCTGGATACGTCATGGTATGGAGTTATTTGGACTACAAGAACAAACCAGATTATAGAGCAAGATTTAATAAGTAATGGTCAACAAGTTGGAATTCATTTATCAACAGATTTTTTTCTTCCATTTGAATTCATTTCAATAATTCTTTTAATTGCTTTGATAGGTGCCATTGCTATGGCCCGTCAGTAAAAATTTTTTATAATTAAAAACCACAATCCAAATTTAACTTTGTTCTATCTTATCACATCTATTTTACTTCAATTTATTTTAAATTTTATTTTAAGATTATTCATTTATAAATTAGATTCTTTTATTTGATTTATTAACAATATCTTTTTTTTCAGCCTTTGTGATATTTTTATTCTAGTCAACCGAATCTCTTAATGTTGAATTCTTGTTCCTATTGACAAAAAGAAGGGAAAAACTAATAAGGAGTTGATGGATGATGCTCGAAAATGTACTTATTTTGAGTGCTTATTTATTTTCTATTGGTATCTATGGATTGATCACGAGTCGAAATCTGGTTAGAGCCCTTATGTGTCTTGAACTTATCTTGAATGCAGTTAATATCAATTTTGTAACATTTTCTGATTTTTTTGATAGTCGACAATTAAAAGGAAATATTTTCTCAATTTTTGTTATAGCCATTGCAGCCGCTGAAGCAGCTATTGGGCTGGCTATTGTTTCGTCAATTTATCGTAACAGAAAATCAATCCGTATCAATCAATCGAATTTGTTGAATAAGTAGTCTTAATAATATTCTACTTAATAATCTAAAATAGAAGATTTAGCAACTCGAATTGGCATCCACGATACGTAAGATCTTATCTTGTTTGTAAAAACGTAAGAAATTAAAGTATTTTAGCTCTATCTCATGAGCCAATCCGGAATTTTTAATAGAAAAAAAAATTCCGGTAAATCATTGATTCATCTGGTATCTGGTATCTAAATATATCATTGATTTAGAAATTGACTAGATCGAAAATTTATGACGTTCAAAAAAAATTGAGAGATCCAAATGTCACATTCAGTAAAGATTTATGATACATGTATAGGGTGTACTCAATGTGTCCGAGCTTGTCCCACAGATGTATTAGAAATGATCCCCTGGGACGGATGTAAAGCTAAGCAAATTGCTTCTGCTCCAAGAACAGAGGACTGTGTTGGTTGTAAAAGATGTGAATCCGCCTGTCCAACAGATTTTTTGAGTGTTCGAGTTTATTTATGGCATGAAACAACCCGAAGCATGGGTCTAGCTTATTGATACTCTCCATAAAAATCCACTTGAATAAAGCTTTCTTTTTTGTTTACCGACAAAAACCCGTGCTCGAAAATACTAAATAATAATAATAATTTAATAATTTCGGTCACGGGTTTTTCTGGTCCAAGTATATCTTGTTTTTACCACGAATTCTTTTCCTTGGTTAACACTATTTGTAATTTTACCGATATCTTCAGGTTTCTTAATTTTCTTTTTCCCTCATAAGGGAAATAAAATAATTCGATTGTATACTTTATTTATTTGTATTTTTGAACTCCTTTTAATGACTTATGCATTTTCATATTATTTCCAATTGGATGATCCCTTAATCCAATTACCAGAGGATTATAAATGGATCAATTTTTTTGATTTTCACTGGCGATTTGGAATAGATGGGCTCTCTATAGGACCTATTTTCTTGACAGGATTTATTACAACTTTAGCTACTTTAGCGGCTCGGCCAGTTACTCGGGATTCCCGCTTATTCCACTTTCTGATGTTAGCAATGTATAGCGGTCAAATAGGATTATTTTCTTCGCAAGATCTTTTACTTTTTTTTATTATGTGGGAATTAGAATTAATTCCCATTTATCTACTTCTAGCCATGTGGGGGGGAAAGAAGCGCCTATATTCATCTACAAAGTTTATTTTGTATACTGCGGGAAGCTCGGTTTTTTTATTAATGGGAGCTTTTGGTATCGCTTTATATGGTTCCAATGAACCAACATTCCATTTTGAAACATTAGCCAATCAACCCTATCCCGTGGCTATAGAAATACTATTCTATATTGGATTTCTTATTGCTTTTGCTGTCAAATCACCGATTATACCCTTACATACATGGTTATCAGATACCCATGGAGAAGCACATTATAGTACTTGTATGCTTCTGGCCGGAATCTTATTAAAAATGGGAGCATATGGATTAGTTCGAATCAATATGGAATTATTGCCCCACGCGCATTCTATATTTTCTCCTTGGTTAGTAATAGTAGGTGCAATCCAAATAATCTATGCCGCTTCAACATCTTTTGGTCAGCGAAATTTAAAAAAAAGAATAGCCCATTCTTCTGTATCTCATATGGGGTTCATACTTCTAGGAATTTCCTCTATAAGCGATCTGGGACTCAACGGAGCCATTTTACAAATAATATCCCATGGATTTATTGGCGCTGGACTTTTTTTCTTGGCAGGAACGAATTATGATAGAAGGCGTCTTGTTTATCTTGACGAAATGGGTGGAATGGGTATCCCAATGCCAAAAATATTCACGCTGTTCAGTATTTTATCACTAGCCTCCCTTGCATTACCGAGCATGAGCGGTTTTTTTTCGGAATTGATAGTTTTTTTTGGTATAATTACTGCCAAAAAATATCTTTTAATGTCAAAAATAATAATTTGTTTTGTAATGGCAGTTGGAATGATATTAACTCCTATTTATTTATTATCTATGGTACGCCAGATGTTCTATGGATACAAGCTATTTAATGGCAAAAACTCTTATTGTTTTGATTCTGGTCCGCGGGAATTATTTGTTTCCCTTTCGATCCTTCTGCCTGTAATAGGTATTGGTATTTATCCGGATTTCGTTTGCTCATTATCAGTTGACAAAGTAGAAGCTATTATATCTACCTATTTTTATAATTAAAATTTTTTTCAATTCTAATTAGAATTGAATTCTAATTAAAACGCTATTTTGGTTTCGGAATTAAAAAAAAAATATATAAAATTGTTCTCCGCTGAAAAAAACTTCTTTCTTCTGTTAATTTCTATTTAAGTAAAAAAAAGGAATTGTAACCAGATATTCTTTTTTCATTTGTGCGAACCTTTTGAAATCATTGAAATCATTCTATTACTTGATTACTTGATTCAAAAGGTTCTCGGCGACTTACCTGAAGCTTCTTCTATACTATATATGCTAACGTATGGTTCTATTCTTCAAACCTTTTTTTTTTTTCACCTCAATTCGATATTAATGTAAGTGAACCATAACTATGTAATCCTATTCCTAATAAATTAACCCCAAAATAGCATATCCAAATTATAAGAAAACCAATAGAAGCGACAATTGAGGAATTGAATCCTTCCCAATTTTTTCGAGTATGGAAATAAATCGCAAATATGGCCCAAGTAATAAACGCCCAAGTTTCCTTTGGATCCCAATTCCAATATGATCCCCATGCTTCATTAGCCCAGACGGCTCCTGAAAGGATTCCTATAGTTAAAAAGACAAATCCTAGACTAATAATACGATAACCCCAATGATCTAATTGTTGAATCAATTGGAACCTATAATAATTCCAAGAAGAAAGAAAACAAGTAGTTCTGAAAATTTTGCGGCTTTCCATCTCATATTGGATCTGATCAAAGGAAAATATATTATTTAAGAAATTCTTCCTTATATCAACAATTCTTAGGACTTTTCGAAATCGAATTACTAGAAGTGCTACTGCTAATAATGATCCACATAAAAGAGCTGCATAACCCAATACCATCATACTTACGTGCATCATTAACCACTGGGATTGGAGAGACGGTACTAACATTTCGGATCGATGCATGTCAGTTAAAAGACCCGAAGTAGTAAAGCCTTGGGTAAAAAAAATACTTGGCGAAGTTATTGCGCTTAAAAAATTTTTATGTTTTTTGAAATATGGACCCATATGAATAATACAAAAAACCCAGGAAAGAAAGATTAATGATTCATATAAATCGCTTAGTGGTAAATGTCCCGAATAAATCCAACGAGTAACTAATAATCCTGTTATACAGAAAAAAATAGGTATCATGCCCTTTTCTGACGAATCACATAGTCCTACAAATTCATCGATTAATAAGCTTATCAAATGAATTGTAATTACAATTGAAATCACTGAAAAAGATATATGAGTTAATATATGTTCTAAAGTCGAAAATATCATAACAATTCTTAAAAAGGTTAAAAAGGCGAAATTCCCTCAATTTTATATGGATATGGAATTTCAATCAGAAATTGAATTTATTATAGAACTTATTGTATCTTTTTGAAAATAAAAAGATATTATGCCGCCACTCGGACTCGAACCGAGATGCTCTAGCACTGCTTCCTAAGAGCAGCGTGTCTACCGATTTCACCATAGCGGCTTGCTCGAAATCATACTAACCAATTTTTATTTAATCGTCGAGCTTGAAGTAGTTAATTTAATGAAATATTTTTTTAGTAAATATTAAAATTACTGAATTAAAATTTTTTTAATTAATTGAATTAAATTCAAATAGGGATTTGAACTTTCTCCTAATCATCCTTATTGTTATCATCTTTAGTATCATTTAGTATCTCAATTTTAGTTAACTTAAAAATTGTATTTTCTTTATGATTCCAATTTCAGTACTACACTTCAAAAATAATTACAAAATAAGTTTGAAACTTAATCAATTATTGTTAAGAACTTTTTTTTTGAACTAAAGATATTAGATCTATTTTTTTTTTATTTCTTTAATTTAAATAGTATAAATAGATAGAAATAGTCTAATAGAAAAAAAAAAAACTAAAAAACTTATTACAATTTCTTTTATAATTTTTTTTAGAATTGGAATTATAATTGGGAAAAACAGGGCGATGGGGAAAATCGAAACCCCCATCGCGGAAATGATATAAGCTCCTAGTGGACCTTTGTGTCTTCCCCCCTTTTTTTTTTTTTTGAAAACAAAAAAGTCCTGTTTTAGAATTTCGTCAATAGACAAAAGACCTTTTCAATTTAGAATTGAATGTATCTATAGAAATTTGTTATTTCTATTATAAATAATCATAAAGGAAATTGTTTCTCATGTCAAGCCCAGTCATACTATTCCGACGTTTGATTTTTTATTTGTTGCACAAAAAAACTTTTTGAATTACCAGTAGAAAGAGATTTCGCTAAGGACAAAGCTTTCAAGGCTGCCCAATATCCTTTTCTTTTCCAAATATTTTTTCGAATACGTTTTTTTGATATAGAAGTACGTTTTTTTGGAACTGCCATTCAAAAATAAAAGAATTTTTGTATTGTTATACTTGGATGTGAAAGACATCTATTATTCAAAAAAAGAATTGTTCTTTACTATTACTATTCATTATCTAGTTAGTGTCTCAATTCTACTATTTTCATAAAATTCCTAAAATAAGAAGATGAATGAGGAACAAGAAAGAATAAATTATTAATATTCATTTTAAATAATAAGATTTTTTTTATGGAATGTACATATCAATATTTATGGATCATCCTTTTTATTACACTCCCAGTAACTATCTTAATAGGAGGGGGGCTTCTCCTTTTTCCGCAAGCAACAAAAAAACTTCGTCGTATATGGGCTTTTCCGAATGTTTTAGTGTTAAGTATAGTTATGGTTTTTTCGACCCGTCTGTTTTTTTACCAAATAGATAGCAGTTCTATCTATCACTATGTATGGTCATGGACTATCAATAATGATTTTTCTTTAGAGTTTGGACTCTTGATTGACTCACTTTCTTCTATTTTATCAATATTAATTAGTACAGTTGGAATTCTCGTTCTTTTTTATAGTGACAATTATATGTCTCATGATCAAGGCTATTTGAGATTTTTTGCTTACATGAGTTTGTTTAATACTTCAATGTTGGGATTGGTTACTAGTTCGAATTTGATACAAATTTATATTTTTTGGGAATTAGTTGGAATGTGTTCTTATCTATTAATAGGTTTTTGGTTTACGCGACCTATTGCATCAAATGCTTGTCAAAAAGCATTTGTAACTAATCGTGTAGGGGATTTTGGGTTATTATTAGGAATCTTAGGTCTTTATTGGCTAACGGGTAGTTTTGAATTTCAGGATTTGTTCGCAATAGTCAATAATTTGATTTATAACAACGAGGTTAATGTTTTATTTGTTTTTTTATGTACTATTCTAGTATTTTCTGGCGCTCTTACTAAATCGGCGCAATTCCCTCTTCATATATGGTTACCGGATGCCATGGAAGGGCCTACTCCTATTTCGGCTTTGATACATGCAGCTACTATGGTAGCTGCTGGAATTTTTCTTGTAGCTCGACTTTTTCCGCTTTTCAAAGTTCTACCTTACCTAATGAATCTAATAGCTTTGATAGGTATAATAACAGTACTATTAGCAGCTACTTTAGCTCTTGCTCAAAAAGATATTAAGAGAAGTTTGGCTTATTCTACAATGTCTCAATTGGGTTATATGATGTTAGCTCTTGGTATGGGGTCTTATCGAGCTGCTTTATTTCATTTGATTACTCATGCCTATTCAAAAGCATTGTTGTTTTTAGGGTCTGGATCTATTATTCATTCAATGGAAGCTCTTGTTGGTTATTCTCCGGATAAGAGTCAAAATATGAGTCTTATGGGCGGTTTAATAAAACATGTTCCAATTACAAGAATAGCTTTTTTATTAGGAACCCTGTCCCTTTGTGGTATTCCCCCTCTGGCCTGTTTTTGGTCAAAAGATGAAATTCTTAATGATAGTTGGGGCTATTCGCCTATTTTTGCAATAATAGCTTATTTCACAGCAGGATTAACTGCATTTTATATGTTGCGAGTTTATTTACTTACTTTTGAAGGACATTTCAATGTTCATTTTCAAAATTACAGCGGAAAAACAAATAGCTTCTTCTATTCAATATCTTTATGGGGTAAAGAAGAAAAAAAAATGCTTAAAAAAAGGATTTTATTCCCTTTATTAATAATGAATAATAATCAAGGGGGTTCTTTTTTTCTGAGGAAAAGATATCAAATTGATCGTAGTGTAATAAAAGGGATTCGACCACTTATTATTATTCATTGTTTTCCCACTAAAAAAAATTTCCCCTATCCCTACGAATCCGACAACACTATGTTATTTCCTATGCTTGTTTTAGTACTATTTACTTTGTTTAGTGGGGTTATAGGAATTCCGTTGAATCAATTCAATCTAGAAGGAATTCGGTTGGATATATTATCGAAACTATTCACTCCGTCCTTAAACCTTTTGGATCAAAGGTCAAATAATTCTTTTGATTGGTATGAATTTTTAACAAATTCTTCTTTTTCAGTTGTTATAGCTTTTTTTGGAATATTTCTAGCATGTTCTTTATATAATCCTCTTTATTCATCTTTACAAAATTTCCACTTTTTTAATTCACTTGATAAAAGAGGTCCTAAGCGACTTCTTAGGGACAAAATAATAACGGTCATATACGATTGGTCTTCTAATCGTGGTTATATAGATGCTTTCTATGCAATATCTGTAATTAAAGGTGTAAGGAGATTCGTTGAAATAATTTATTTTTTTGATAGACGAATAATTGATGGAATTATCAACGGAGTTGGTGTTGCAAGTTTCGTTTTAGGAGAAGGTATTAAATATGTAGGAGGAGGCCGCATTTCTTCTTATCTTTTATTGCTTTTATTTTATTTATTAATTTTTTTATTAATTTTATTAATAATTTACTATTATCATTTTCTAAATATCATTTTATAAAATAAAATTATCAAAATATATATATATATATTTCAAATTAAAGTATATCAAGTATATAATTAAAGTATATCAAGTATATAAAAAAATTAAATAAAATGGATTACATATACTTATATATATTTTTTATTTATATATTATCGATATATTCTTTTTATTTTTATATTATTTGAAGTATCTTAGACAAGATGAATCTAATATCTAATATAAATATATATATATATTAACTAACTTATTAACTTATACATAGCTAAAAAAAAATATACATACATAAATCTAAGATATCCCATCGTTTGATATAAATCTATATGGTTGCCTCCAGTGTGTATAGTCGAAAAGAGAAAAAGTAATTAATTTGTCAAACCAGAAGAAATTTCCATTCACTCCGATCTCTTCCCTTTTATCTTCTTCCTGTTTAGTCCACTTCGTTTCGGAAGTTATTTCTTTTGCTCCATCTCTTTCTTCCATTTTTGAGTATTTTAGCGTCTTCCAATTCTCCGAATCCGAACCCGGGATCACCCCCAAATAAGCGAATAGCCGGACTCTTCCTAAAATGTAGAAACAGGTAGTAAGTAATAGAATACTAAAGATTCGAGGCAGAGAATTTATCAAGTCTGACACAAGGTACTTCAAGTCTGACACAAGGTACATCAAGTCTGACACAAGGTACTTACTAATGTACTTACTAATGTACTTACTAATGAACTTACT